TAATCTTAACAAAATGAATGAATCAATGAATGAAAGTGTAAGAAATGAAGTTTAATTCCCCTTTCTGGTCTGCCCGACCAATCATTCCAAAAAGGTCCTATACCTCGTATTATTTCTATTCTACCTATCCTATTTAGTTTATTATTTTATTTATTTTTTTTAATATTCAATATTTCATATAAATATCGTTTTAATAATATCGATTTATAATTAATATCTATTTATTCTTAGATTTCTTTTTTTATTTATTTTATTCTTTGATAGAATTCTATTTCTAATTCATTAAAAATATTTAATAATATTTAAATATTATATTTAAAATGAATACGTTTCAATAGAATCTATTTAATGAAAATAATATTAAAAAAAAAAATGGAAGGGTGATTAGAATGAATGATTCATAAATACGAATCAAAAGATTCTATGAAATCCTGAAAGAGAGAAAGATCTTTCAGATTTAATCATACCTTTAATCATACCACATTATATTGACAATTTCAAAAAACTGTTCATACTATATTCATAGTATGATGACGATCGGGCAAGTATGCCCCCATCGTCTAGTGGTTCAGGACATCTCTCTTTCAAGGAGGCAGCGGGGATTCGAATTCCCCTGGGGGTAGGGTATTACGAAAGGAAGTTGATCATGGATTATCAATAAGCCTGGAATTTATTCTTCCCGGGTCGATGCCCGAGCGGTTAATGGGGGCGGACTGTAAATTCGTTGACAATATGTCTACGCTGGTTCAAATCCAGCTCGGCCCAATAATTCGCCGATCCACCACGAAATGATAGAACCCATTTGTTGTTCCCCAGAAATGCCTGATCGGAATACGGAAGAATAAAAAAAAAACTACAATTTTCTGATATATTTTACTGCTGTTCATTTGCTCTCTTTATTTTATCTCACAAATTCTGATCTTGCTTGCTAATGATATAGATTCATACTAGATTCATATAACGATCTGAAACTATAAAGTCTAAGGAAAAGAATCAAATAAAGAATAAATATAAATAAAAAAAAACTCTTTTTTTTTTTTTTATTGAAAGATTTATTTGATTCTTAATCAAATTATAAAAAATAAAAGGATTATTAACAATCCCTGAGACGCTCCCGCTAAAGTGCATATCCGTGTGGATATCCAATATATCACTCGCGTTTCTGTTACAATATGACTTATTCTAATCTAAATATCGAAAATCTAAATAAAATATATAAAAAATAAAGGGTTTGAATGAAATCATAAGAATATGTATGATGTACACTTTATTTTATTTCCTTGGGATTGTAGTTCAATTGGTCAGAGCACCGCCCTGTCAAGGCGGAAGCTGCGGGTTCGAGCCCCGTCAGTCCCGACGGATCCAAATCCAATTCCAATAAAAAAATACATCTGCATTTGCTGTGAAAAGGAGAACACATAGCAGAATTTCATTCCCAAGTGGGATACCCTCTATCTCTTATTTTATTTATTTATTAGTTTCTATTTATTTATTAGTTTCACATTTCTCATCAAAGAAATATGGAAATTCCCATTTATTCAACTAGTCCCGATTGATAGGAGAAAGACATATGTAGATTAGTACAATTATTGGTAGAATCATATTCAGGATTCCAAGAGATACCGTATGGAGTCTGGCTTTTTCGATTATTCCCGATCTGTGTAATAGGGTACTATACGTTTCCAGGAGTCTATACACAAATGGAATTTGTACGATACAAAAAAAATTTAACATAGTAACTTTGATATAATACTTTTAAGATGAAAAGTATATCCCTTTAGGGCTCCGATTTTTTGTAACCTCAATTACTAATTTCAATTATTAATGTGAATTTGAAACAATTTATCTCATTAAAATTTCACACTGAATTTTTGATATATGCATCCCATAATTAATCCAAGGAAATAGGATATTAATAAAATAAAGCTCAAAGAAGGATCCCCTTTCTATTAGAAAGGGCTATCTCTCTTTGTGAGGGAATGAATAATCTTTTTTAAGTTTAAGGTTCTTGCCGAAGAAAGAACAAACTTTTTAATGAATTTGATGAAATACTCGATTTTTTTATATCCGGACTCTCCTTATTATACTCCTTCTTTGTTTTCCAAAGAAGATTAGATCATTAAAAAGGGGGGGTTAGAACTAAACTTCTTCCTTTTTTGCATTTCGCTTCTATTGGTTATTTTATTGGGATTTTTTATAACCAATGTAAGAATGTAAGTAAGTATAAAGGCGGTCATATGATATTTCATCAGATGATTGTACAAAGGGGGCGTAGCTTATAGAAAAGAAAGAATGATAAAGAAAGTAAAGAAATTATTGATCGGATCAGAAATAAAAATTGGAATTCGGTATGTATAAAAGATCTTCCTATGTTATACTATTTAATTCTCGACGATGAATCAATTTTATAGTTCAGATATTGTTATTCATGATATTGCTCCGATTTGATATCATCGAGATGTAATTCATCCCATTGAATATTGAATTTACAGCCGAAAGATTTATCAGCTCTATGGGATTAAATCCCGAGTTATTGCGAATTAACTAAAAATGAAACGATTAGATTATGGAAGTAAATATTCTCGCATTTATTGCTACTGCACTGTTCATTCTAGTTCCTACTGCTTTTTTACTTATAATATACGTAAAAACAGTCAGCCAAAATGATTCATTTGAATGAAACTTGACTGTTTAGTTCTTCTCAATGCTTGAAAAGAAAAAAGAAAATGAAAAGTATTCAAATTTAGTGTCTTAAATGAAATAAGCGGACTAGAATCATCAGTATTCTATGAGATTCGATAGTATGGTAGAAAGAAATATATAAATCTTTCTACCATATTTATTATTGTTATTGTAGTATATAAAGTCGTACTGTATAAAGATAGAGGTTTAATATAGATCAATCTACAATATGTATCTTCATAGATATCAATTACATATAGATATCAATTACATATATGTAATGTATTTACATAACGTACCAATTCGATTTCTTTGCTTCACCTATTTAATTTGTGTTGATTCCAATCATCAATATGAAAAAATCGAAGGGCAATTCTTACTCTTACGATTCGAATTCCTAGAATTTCTGATTCTATTCAATATGAATCCCGATATCCATTGAAAGAATCAAATCGATGAAGGAAAAAAAGAGTATAGGCCTTTAATTTTAATAATTATTAAAATTAATAACAAGAAAATCACATAATCTTTTTTTAGTATTCCGAAGAAGTAATTGATTGAGCAGTTGATAGATGATCCAGTGGTTCAGTTCCATGGGAATTTCTTTGGATTTCGAAAAGGATTAGTAAAGCCCACTGATTTTTAACGTTTGAACCATGATATGAAATGAGTTCGATAAAGCAAGCATAACATAAATAAAATGTCTAAAAGAATAAAAAAAGCAGGAACGCGCAATATGTGACTTGCCCAAGGCAATATTTTATTATGTGTAGTATATCGTTGGACAACCACTATGTCTATGTTGTTTCCTATAGGAAGTCTGTATATACTTAATAACATAACTATTTTTTTTTATCTTTGAACAGTAAAAAAAAAAAAAAGAGGGGGAAACCAAAAACAAATAAAAAAGTAAAATAAAAAGGACTTTGCAGAACGATCTATAAAACAATTGATATGGTTTGAGTTTGATTCTTCAACTCAATTAGTAGTACTTCTAGAGTCCACTTCTACCCCATACTACGAGTGAAAGAGAAAATGTAAAGACTACCATTAAAGCAGCCCAAGCGAGACTTACTATATCCATGTGAATTATATCCCCTATCTCTATAAATATGAAGGAATTATTCCATTATTGTTCACTAATCATTATTATGTTCATTAATAATAGTGGAATCCCTGGCGAAGAGTCAAAAGGGGATTCTAACCCAACACCGTTGATGAAACAATCCAATAAACTCACAATTATAACAGTTTCTTATATGATTTCTAGTAGAATCGGGAAACATTAAGCACAAGCAAAATACGTAGATACACCCCTGGAAGTTTCAAGGGAATGGTACTAACATGTAGTAATAATAAGACCTAGTCTTTTTTTTGTTGACCTTCATTTCATTACATTAAGTCAAAAGTATCAAAATATAGAGTCAAGATAGATCACTATCTATCACATACCCCTAATTTTGCATTTTAGCTAATCCTTACGTTACGTCTCCTGCTTGTCTATGTTAAACAATCAGGAAATAGTCTATTACATTAAAGACAATTATCTCTTCAATCAATATTAAATTGATTGCAGGAGCACACATAGAATTTCATGAGTTCGTATACGAATAAAGTATCTTTCGACCTTTCCGCAACTAATAATTAAATTCCTCGTTCGTCTATCCAAATTAATTGAAGACCCAGTTAATAAACACTACATTAATAACAGCTGTCATATCAAGATTTAACGATTCTTTTTCATTCAAAACAAAATTAACTAATATAATCTTTTCCGTGAATTGAAGCCTAGACGCAAGGATTTACAGCATTTTCATTTTAGAGAACAGAACCGCCAGATGCTTATAGCATCAAGCAAGTATCAAGAGTCCTCTCCCCCGCTTACTTCTGCTGGAAAAAAATTTGTCAAGTTATCTTAGCAAAACAGAATAAGGTATTCTTATTTTTTTGTTGATCAGGCGACACCCAGATTTGAACTGGGGAAAAAGGATTTGCAGTCCCCCGCCTTACCGCTCGGCCATGTCGCCAAAACGATACAAAAAATATATGAAAATATTTCATTTTTTATTTTTTTGGGGGGGTTATTCATTTTTGTACTTGTATCGTGAATCCTGTTTTTTTTTCTTTAATCTATTTCCTAAAAGAAATCCTTACCTTTCTCTTTTGATTGGATACATTTCTTTGATTGATTGTATAATATCTTAAAACAAACACACTATTTAAAAACACTCCTTCCCTTTTCTATTGAAAAATCAATTGTGGATTTTCAGTCACAAAACAAAAATTCAGGACAAATTGGAACCATTAACTATTGACTG